GTTAATGTAGCTTAATTCTCAAAGCAAGACACTGAAAATGTCTAGACGGGTGACTACACCCCATAAACACACAGGTTTGGTCCTGGCCTTTCTATTAGCTCTCAGTAAGACTACACATGCAAGCATCCACGGCCCTGTGAGAATGCCCTCCAGACTATAAAACAAGAGGAGCAAGTATCAAGCACGCACAAGCAGCTCAAAACACTTTGCTCAGCCACACCCCCACGGGAAACAGCAGTGACAAACCTTTAGCAATAAACGAAAGTTTAACTAAGTTATACTGACATCCAGAGTCGGTCAATTTCGTGCCAGCCACCGCGGCCATACGATTGACTCAAGTTAATAGGGTCCGGCGTAAAGAGTGTTTAAGATTTACTATTAATAAAGCTAACCTGTAACTAAGTTGTAGAAAACCCTGGTTATAGTAAAATATTCTACGAAAGTGGCTTTATTACCCTGAACACACTATAGCTAAGGTACAAACTGGGATTAGATACCCCACTATGCTTAGCCCTAAACTTCAATAACTTAATTAACAAAATTATTCGCCAGAACACTACAAGCCACAGCTTGAAACTCAAAGGACCTGGCGGTGCTTTATATCCTTCTAGAGGAGCCTGTTCTGTAATCGATAAACCCCGATAAACCTCACCACCCCTTGCCCTCAGCCTGTATACCGCCATCTTCAGCAAACTCCCTAAAGATAGCATAGTAAGCAGAAGTATTATCATAAAAACGTTAGGTCAAGGTGCAGCCAATGGGGCGGGAGCAATGGGCTACATTTTCTAAATCAGAAAATCACACGACAGCCTTTATGAAATTTAAAGTCCCAAGGTGGATTTAGCAGTAAATCAAGAATAGAGAGCTTGATTGAAATAAGGCCATTAAGCACGCACACACCGCCCGTCACCCTCCTCAAACATCACACTAATAGTACACTAACAACAAACAACTATACGCTGATATAGAGGGGATAAGTCGTAACATGGTAAGCGTACTGGAAAGTGCGCTTGGATAAACCAAAGCGTAGCTTAAACTAAAGCATCCAGCTTACACCCGGAAGATATCGCAAATAGCCGATCGCTCTGAGCTAATTCTAGCCCAAACCATAAACTATTATACTACCTAATTATATCAATTAAATCATTTACCCATTGCAAAAGTATAGGTGATAGAAATTGAATTTAGGCGCAATAGATACAGTACCGCAAGGGAAAGACAAATCCTCGCAAAGCATGAAAAAGCAAAGATAAACCCTTCTACCTTTTGCATAATGAATTAACTAGAAACTATATTGTACAAAGAACTTCAACAATACTCCCCGAAACCAAGCGAGCTACCCACGGACAGCTAAAGAGCATACCCGTCTATGTGGCAAAATAGTGGGAAGATCTATGGGTAGAGGCGACAAACCTACCGAGCTTGGTGATAGCTGGTTATCCAAGACAGAATTTCAGTTCAACTTTAAATTTACTCACAGAACTCCTAATCCCCCCGTAAATTTAATAGTTATTCTAAAGAGGGACAGCTCTTTAGACCATAGGAAACAACCTTATATAGAGAGTAAAACACCTAACTACTACAGTAGGCTTTAAAGCAGCCACCAATTAAGAAAGCGTTCAAGCTCAACACCCTTACTCCTCTAATTCCACCCATTTCACTGAACTCCTATAACATATTGGATTAATCTATTTCCAAATAGAAGTAATAATGTTAGTATAAGTAACATGAAATTATTCTCCCTGCATAAGCTTATCCCAGACCGGAACTACCACTGCTAGTTAACAGCCAAATCACTTTATCCCACAACTTTATCTGCCCATTATCCTAACTGTTAACCCAACACAGGCATGCTATTCAGGAAAGATTAAAAGAAGTAAAAGGAATTCGGCAAACTCTACCCCCGCCTGTTTACCAAAAACATCACCTCTAGCATAAATAGTATTAGAGGCACTGCCTGCCCAGTGACACATGTTCAACGGCCGCGGTACCCTGACCGTGCAAAGGTAGCATAATCACTTGTTCTCTAAATAAGGACTTGTATGAACGGCCACACGAGGGTTTAACTGTCTCTTACTTCTAATCAGTGAAATTGACCTATCCGTGAAGAGGCGGATATATTTAAATAAGACGAGAAGACCCTATGGAGCTTTAATTTAATAGTACAAACCAGTAGTTTAAAAACCCACAGGCATTAAATTACAGTCCATGTACTATAAATTTCGGTTGGGGTGACCTCGGAGCATAATACAACCCCCGAGAAATATACACCAAGACCTTACTAGTCTAAGTGAGCCTATATTCATTGACCCAATAAATTGATCAACGGACCAAGTTACCCTAGGGATAACAGCGCAATCCTATTACAGAGTCCATATCGACAATAGGGTTTACGACCTCGATGTTGGATCAAGACATCCTAGTGGTGCAGCCGCTACTAAAGGTTCGTTTGTTCAACGATTAAAGTCTTACGTGATCTGAGTTCAGACCGGAGCAATCCAGGTCGGTTTCTATCTATTAAATATTTCTCCCAGTACGAAAGGACAAGAGAAATAGGGCCCACTTTTCATAAGCGCCCTCACAAACCTAATGACTTCCATCTTAATTTTATAATTTCTCCACCCGCCCTAAACCAGGGCTTGTTAAGGTGGCAGAGCCCGGTAATTGCATAAAACTTAAAACTTTATTACCAGAGGTTCAACTCCTCTCCTTAACAGTTTGTTCATAATTAATTTACTCCTACTTGTTATCCCAGCCCTTATCGCTATAGCATTTCTTACACTTACAGAACGAAAAATCTTGGGCTATATACAATTCCGCAAAGGCCCTAACATTGTTGGCCCCTACGGAGTTCTTCAACCTATTGCAGACGCAATAAAACTCTTTACAAAAGAGCCGTTACTTCCCACAGCATCCACCACAATTCTATACGTAATTGCTCCAACCTTAGCACTCTCCATTGCCCTCCTCCTATGAGCCCCTCTGCCCATACCTCTCCCCCTAATCAATTTTAATCTAGGCCTCTTATTTATATTAGCAATCTCAAGCCTAGCTGTTTACTCAATTCTATGGTCTGGATGAGCATCCAATTCAAAATATGCACTAATAGGCGCATTACGAGCTGTAGCCCAAACAATTTCATATGAAGTCACACTAGCTATTATCCTCCTCTCCGTTCTACTAATAAGTGGCTCATTCAACTTACACTCACTAATTACAACGCAAGAACACTTATGACTCCTTCTTCCATCATGACCTCTCGCCATAATATGATTTATTTCAACATTAGCCGAAACCAACCGAGCCCCCTTCGATCTAACAGAGGGCGAGTCAGAACTAGTTTCAGGATTCAACATCGAATACGCCGCAGGCTCATTTGCCCTATTTTTCATGGCAGAATACATAAACATCATCATAATAAATGCCTTAACCACCACCATCTTTTTAGCAGCACCCCACACACTGCTTACCCCAGAATTATATACAGCAAGCTTTATAACCAAAACGCTTCTACTAACCGCATTATTCTTATGAATTCGAACAGCATATCCCCGATTCCGTTATGACCAACTTATACATCTCCTATGAAAAAAATTCTTACCCCTCACATTAGCACTATGTATATGATATATCTCAATACCAATTTTTACATCTGCCGTACCTCCCCAAACATAGAAATATGTCTGACAAAAGAATTACTTTGATAGAGTAAATTATAGAGGTTCAAATCCTCTTATTTCTAGAACTATAGGAATTGAACCCATACCTGAGAACTCAAAACTCTCCGTGCTACCTATTACACCACATTCTAAGTAAGGTCAGCTAAATAAGCTATCGGGCCCATACCCCGAAAATGTTGGTTTCAATCCTTCCCGTACTAACATCAACCCTCTAGCCCAACTCATTATCTTCTTCACAATTTTAACAGGAACTATAATTACAATCCTAAGCTCACACTGATTCCTCATCTGAGTAGGACTAGAACTAAATATACTAGCTATCGTACCAGTACTAGCTAAGACTACAAATCCCCGCTCTACAGAAGCAGCTACAAAATATTTCCTAATTCAAGCAACCGCATCCATGCTCCTCCTAATAATAATTTTTACAAACAATTTATTCTCCGGACAGTGAACTATTAATCCCCCCACAAGCCAATTCTTAGCTACAACAATATTAATTGCCTTGACAATAAAACTAGGTATGGCCCCTCTTCACTTCTGACTTCCAGAAGTAACCCAAGGCATTCCCCTTATTCCCGCCATAATTATTCTCACATGACAAAAACTAGCCCCCATTTCAATTATATTTCAAATCTTCCCATCCATTAATATAAATACCTTAATAGCAATTTCCATAATATCAATTATAATTGGCAGCTGAGGTGGACTAAATCAAACACAATTACGCAAAATTATAGCCTACTCATCAATTACCCACATAGGATGAATAATGGCAGTTCTACATTACAATCCCAGCATTACTATCCTTAGCCTACTTATCTATTTATTCCTAACAATCACTATCTTTATAACCTTTTACCTAAATTCAAATACAACAACCCTATCTATATCCCACACCTGAAATAAATTTACATGAGCTATACCTGTTATCCCACTAATAATACTATCCCTAGGGGGCCTACCCCCGCTCACAGGCTTCTCCCCCAAATGAATTATTATACAAGAATTTACAAACAACAATAGCCTTATTATCCCCCTCACCATAGCCATACTTACACTAGTGAACCTATATTTTTATTTACGCCTAACATACTCCATCTCAGTAACAATATTTCCTACATCCAACAACGCAAAAATTAACTGACAACTAAAATGTACAAAACCAGCCCCCCTCCTCACCCCTCTTATAGTCTCCTCCACCCTCCTTCTACCCTTAATACCACTAATATTAATAATCTAGAAATTTAGGTTAATAAGACCAAGAGCCTTCAAAGCCCTCAGTAAGTATAATTTACTTAATTTCTGCTACGCCCTAAGGACTGCAAAACTCTATATTACATCTACTGAACGCAAATCAGTTGCTTTTATTAAGCTAAGCCCTTCCTAGACTGATGGGACTCTAACCCACAAAAATTTAGTTAACAGCTAAATAACCTAATCAACTGGCTTCAATCTACTTCTCCCGCCGTTGGGGGAAAAAAGGCGGGAGAAGCCCCGGCAGAATTGAAGCTGCTTCTCTGAATTTGCAATTCAATGTGATATATCACCTCAGGGCTGGTAAAAAGAGGACTTACCCCTGTCTTTAGATTTACAGTCTAATGCTTACTCAGCCATTTTACCTTCCTCCTACCTATGTTCATAAATCGCTGACTATTTTCAACCAATCATAAAGACATCGGAACGCTCTACCTTCTATTTGGAGCCTGAGCAGGGGCAGTCGGAACCGCCCTAAGCCTTCTAATTCGAGCTGAGTTAGGACAACCTGGGAGTTTAATAGAAGATGATCACGTCTACAACGTTATCGTTACCTCTCACGCATTTATTATAATCTTTTTCATAGTTATACCAATTATAATTGGGGGCTTTGGAAACTGACTTGTGCCCCTTATAATTGGTGCGCCGGATATAGCATTCCCCCGAATAAATAATATAAGCTTCTGGCTCCTCCCTCCGTCACTCCTCCTATTACTTGCGTCTTCAACTCTAGAGGCCGGCGCAGGGACTGGCTGAACAGTGTATCCACCCCTAGCCGGAAATATATCTCATCCAGGAGCCTCAGTAGACTTAACTATCTTCTCGCTACACCTGGCAGGTGTATCCTCCATCCTGGGAGCTATTAATTTCATTACTACAATCATTAATATAAAACCCCCAGCCATAACCCAATACCAAACCCCTCTTTTTGTATGATCAGTCCTTATTACAGCAGTTCTTCTCCTCCTGTCTCTCCCCGTCCTAGCTGCTGGAATTACCATACTATTAACAGACCGCAATCTTAACACCACCTTCTTCGACCCAGCTGGTGGGGGTGACCCAATCTTATATCAGCACCTATTTTGATTCTTTGGCCACCCTGAAGTGTATATTCTTATTCTACCCGGCTTCGGAATAATCTCTCACATCGTAACATATTATTCCAACAAAAAAGAACCATTTGGATATATAGGAATAGTATGAGCTATAATATCCATCGGTTTCTTAGGGTTTATTGTATGAGCACATCACATATTTACAGTAGGAATAGATGTAGATACCCGTGCATACTTTACATCAGCCACTATAATTATTGCCATCCCCACCGGAGTAAAAGTCTTCAGCTGACTAGCCACACTACATGGCGGCAACATTAAATGATCTCCTGCAATACTATGAGCCCTGGGCTTCATTTTCCTTTTTACTGTAGGTGGACTAACCGGGATCGTACTAGCCAACTCATCACTAGATATTGTTTTACACGATACATACTATGTAGTAGCCCACTTTCACTATGTATTATCCATAGGGGCAGTATTTGCTATTATAGGAGGCTTTATTCACTGATTCCCACTATTCTCTGGTTATACCCTCGACCAAACTTACGCTAAAATTCACTTCAGTATTATATTTGTAGGTGTAAACATAACCTTCTTTCCCCAACACTTTCTTGGTCTTTCCGGCATGCCTCGACGTTACTCTGATTACCCTGATGCTTATACAACATGAAATATTGTATCATCTGTAGGTTCATTTATTTCACTAACAGCAGTTATCCTAATAATCTTTATAATCTGAGAGGCTTTCTCCTCAAAACGGAAAGTCATAATCGTTGAACAACTATCCTCCAACCTCGAGTGACTTTACGGCTGCCCCCCTCCCTATCACACATTTGAAGAAGCTACTTATGTAAAAATTCTCAACGAAAAAGGAAGGATTTGAACCCCCAAAAATTGGTTTCAAGCCAACTCCATAGACCCTATGACTTTTTCAATAAGATATTAGTAAAATAATTACATAACTTTGTCAAAGTTAAGTTATAGACTAATCCCTATATATCTTACATGGCCCACCCAGCCCAACTAGGCCTACAAAATGCAGCATCCCCTATTATAGAAGAACTTATTGCCTTCCATGACCATGCCTTAATAATTATTTTTCTTATCAGCTCCCTGGTTCTGTATATCATCTCCTTAATACTTACTACAAAACTAACACATACAAGCACAATAAATGCCCAAGAAATTGAAATTATCTGAACCATTCTACCTGCTATTATCCTTATTATAATTGCCCTTCCATCCTTACGTATCCTGTACATAACAGACGAATTCAATAAACCATACCTGACCCTTAAAGCTATTGGTCACCAATGATATTGAAGCTATGAATATTCAGACTACGAAGACCTGGCCTTTGATTCCTATATTATGCCCACATACTTTCTTGAGCCTGGCGAATTCCGACTTCTTGAAGTAGACAACCGCACCACCCTGCCAATAGAAGCAGATATCCGTATACTAATTTCATCACAAGACGTATTACACTCATGAGCTGTACCATCACTAGGCGTTAAAGCAGATGCAATCCCTGGACGCTTAAATCAAGCTATAGTAGCCTCAATACGACCAGGCCTTTTCTACGGACAGTGCTCAGAAATTTGTGGGTCAAATCATAGCTTTATACCCATCGTTCTAGAATTTATTTACTTCCAAGACTTTGAAGTCTGAGCCTCCTACCTGTACATTGTATCGCTGTAAAGCTAGTAAGCATTAACCTTTTAAGTTAAAGACTGGGAATATTAATCCCTACAGCGAATACCCCAACTAGACATCTCGCCATGACCACTGGTAATTATATCAATAGTTGTGGCCCTATTTTACACTATTCAATTAAAAGTATTAAATTTCACCTTCTATGCCTCTCCAATATCAAAATTAATTAAAATACAAAAACATAATGCAACCTGAGAACTAAAATGAACCAAAATCTATTTGCCTCATTCAATATCCCAACAATTCTAGGAATCCCCCTAATTACATTAATTATCTTATTTCCCACCCTACTAATAACACCTCCCAATAAATTAATCACCAACCGAATTTCTCTACTTCAACAATGATTAATTCAACTCACACTAAAACAACTAATAATAAATCACAGCACTAAGGGACGAACCTGATCCCTTATACTTCTAACCCTGATCACTTTTATTGCTCTCAATAATCTTCTTGGACTCACACCTTACGCATTTACACCAACCACCCAACTATCTATAAATATTGGAATAGCAATCCCCCTATGAGCGGCCACAGTACTTATAGGGTTTCGATTCAAAACAAAAGCATCTTTAGCCCACTTTTTACCCCAAGGAACCCCTATCCCTCTTATTCCCATACTAGTAATTATTGAAACAATTAGCCTCTTCATTCAACCAATAGCACTAGCCGTACGTTTAACAGCTAATATCACAGCAGGACATCTCCTAATGCACCTACTTGGAGACACCGCACTAACTCTAACATCTATTTATTTCTCCTCATCTATAATTACTGTTATTGTAATTATCCTTCTAATTACCCTAGAATTAGGTGTAGCCTTAATTCAAGCCTACGTCTTTACACTTCTAGTAAGCCTTTACCTACACGATAACTCTTAATGACCCACCAAGCTCATGCCTACCACATAGTTAACCCAAGCCCCTGACCATTAACAGGAGCTCTGTCCGCCTTCCTACTTACCTCAGGCTTAATTATATGATTCCACTTTTATCACAGCCTTCTCCTCATAGCAGGTTTGCTAGCCAGCGCAATAACCATATTTCAATGGTGACGAGATGTCGTCCGAGAAGGAACATATCAAGGACATCACACCACCCCCGTTCAAAAGGGCCTTCGATATGGAATAGTCCTATTTATTATTTCAGAAATTTTTTTCTTTGCCGGCTTCTTCTGAGCATTCTACCACTCTAGCTTAGCCCCAACCCCACAAACAGGAGGACACTGACCTCCTACAGGCATCTTTCCTCTTAACCCTATAGAAGTCCCCCTACTAAATACAGCCGTTCTACTTGCATCAGGAGTAACAATTACCTGAGCTCACCATAGCCTAATAGAAGCTGACCAAGAAGAGTCAGCCCAAGCACTATTTATAACTATTATACTGGGTATCTACTTTACCTATCTACAAATATCAGAATACTCGGAAGCCCCCTTCACCATTTCAGATGGAATTTATGGCTCCACATTCTTTATAGCAACAGGCTTTCACGGCCTGCACGTTATCATCGGAACCACATTCCTCATTACATGCTACCTTCGCTTGCAAATAGATCATTTTACATCCAATCACCATTTCGGCTTTGAAGCCGCCGCATGGTATTGGCACTTCGTAGATGTAGTATGACTATTCCTCTACATTTCTATTTATTGATGAGGATCTTACTCTCTTAGTATAAGTAGTGCAACCGACTTCCAATCAGTAGGCCTCAGTTACACCTGAGAGAGAGTAATAAATATAACACTAACCCTAATCACAAGTATTATTCTAGCCCTTTTACTAATTACTATTACATTTTGAATTCCACAGCCTAATGCCTACGCAGAAAAACATAACCCCTACGAATGTGGATTTGACCCCACAACCTCTGCCCACCTACCTTTCTCCATAAAATTTTTCCTAGTAGCCATTACATTTCTCCTATTTGATCTAGAAATTGCCCTCCTCCTCCCCCTTCCATGGGCAACCCAAACAAATAAATTAATACTAACAACTAATATAATTCTTGCCTTAATTATTATTTTAGTAGCAGGATTGGCCTACGAATGATCTCAGAAAGGATTAGATTGAGTTGAATTGATAAATAGTTTAATCAAAAACAAATGATTTCGACTCATTAGATTATGATAAATCATATTTATCAAGTGCCCTTTATCTACATCAACACAATATTAGCATATTCCATATCCCTGCTGGGATTACTAATCTATCGATCCCACCTAATATCATCCCTTCTATGTCTAGAGGGCATAATATTATCACTATTTATTTTAATTACACTTACAACCCTAAACATACATATAACATTAATATTTATAATACCAATTATTCTCCTAGTCTTCGCCGCATGTGAAGCCGCAGTCGGCCTAGCCCTACTAATTTTAATTTCTAATTTATATGGCTTAGACTATGTACAAAACCTAAACCTACTCCAATGCTAAAAATTATTCTACCAACAATTATATTACTACCAACAGTATGACTCTCAAACAACCGTACAATATGAATTAATACAATAGCCTGAAGTCTACTAATTAGTGCCCTAACCCTTGTACCCCTGTATTTACCTAATATATTATGCTACCTATCACTAATTTTCTTCTCAGACCCATTGACATCCCCACTCCTTGCCCTAACAGCCTGGCTTCTACCCCTAATAATTCTAGCAACTCAACAACACCTCTATAATAATCCCCTACCACGAAAAAAACTTTATATATCAATACTAATTCTCCTACAAATTTCTTTAATCATAACATTTACAGCCACAGAACTTATCCTCTTCTATATTCTGTTCGAGACCACTTTAATTCCCACTTTAATCGTCATCACCCGCTGAGGCTATCAGCCAGAACGCCTTAATGCAGGTTCATATTTTTTATTTTATACACTAGCCGGATCCCTCCCACTGCTTATTACACTCTTGTATTACTTAGCCAACCTGGGATCATTAAACCTTCTAACAATACTATTTACTACTAAAGAAATACTACTCTCCTGAACCAACTCTATTACGTGACTAGGATGTATACTAGCCTTTATAGTCAAAATACCCCTTTACGGTCTTCACCTATGACTACCCAAAGCACACGTTGAAGCTCCCATTGCAGGCTCAATAGTCCTAGCAGCAATCTTACTAAAATTAGGAAGCTATGGCATAATGCGAATTACTCCTATACTTAATCCTCTGACAGAAAAAATAAGCTACCCCTTCATCATCCTATCCTTATGAGGAATAGTAATAACAAGCTCCATCTGCCTACGACAAGCCGACCTAAAATCTCTCATTGCCTACTCCTCCGTTAGCCATATAGCACTGGTCATTCTAGCTATCCTTATCCAAACCCCTTGAAGTTTTACCGGCGCTATTATCCTTATAATCGCCCATGGACTTACCTCATCCCTACTATTCTGCCTGGCAAATTCAAACTACGAACGAATTCATAGCCGAACTATAATATTTACCCGAGGTTTACAAACACTATTTCCCCTCCTCGCCCTCTGATGACTTATAGCTAACCTCACCAACCTTGCCCTACCCCCAACCATCAATCTAATGGGGGAACTATTTACAATTGTAGCCTCTTTCTCCTGATCCAATTTTACCATTGTATTCACAGGACTTAATATATTAATTACAGCCCTATACTCACTCCATATATTTACATCCACGCAGCGAGGGCCATTAACATATAGCACTAGCAATTTTAAGCCCTTATTTACACGTGAAAATACTTTAATACTAATACACTTGGGACCAATCATCCTCCTTACACTAAACCCCAAAGTAATTATGGGACTAACCCCCTGTAGCTATAGTTTAATTAAAACATTAGATTGTGAATCTAGTATTAGAAGTTAATAACTTCTTACCTACCGAGAAAGTATGCAAGAACTGCTAACTCATGCTCCCATGCTTAATAGCCTGGCTTTCTCAACTTTTAAAGGATAGAAGTTATCCATTGGTCTTAGGAACCAAAAATATTGGTGCAACTCCAAATAAAAGTATAATGTTCTCCTCCATAGCCCTAATAACACTAGTTCCCCTACTAGTACCTATTATAATTACCCTTATTAACCCTCGCAACAATCCCCTATACCCGCATTACGTAAAACTGGCCATTGTATTCTCCCTCTCTATCAGCCTACTAGCCACAACTATATTTATCTTTACAGGCCAAGAATTTATAATTTCAAACTGACACTGAACAACTATTCAAACTATTAAATTATTTTTAAGCTTCAAAATAGACTTTTTCTCCATAGTATTTACCCCTGTGGCACTACTTGTCACATGATCAATCGTTGAATTCTCAATATGATATATACACTCTGACCCAAATATCAACCAATTTCTCAAGTACCTACTTATTTTCCTTATTACTATAATTATCCTTATTACTGCTAATAATTTATTCCAACTTTTCATTGGATGAGAAGGAATAGGCATTATATCCTTTCTGCTAATTGGCTGATGGCACGGTCGAACAGATGCTAATACAGCTGCATTACAAGCAATCCTGTATAATCGCATTGGTGATATTGGGTTTATCCTGGCAATAGCATGATTTTTCCTATACGCCAACTCATGAGATTTTCAACAAATATTTATTATTAATTCTACCCCAAGTTCTCTTCCCCTAATTAGCCTTCTTCTTGCCGCTACCGGAAAGTCAGCTCAATTTGGCCTCCACCCATGACTCCCCTCCGCCATAGAAGGCCCTACCCCAGTCTCAGCACTACTCCACTCCAGTACTATGGTAGTTGCAGGAATTTTCCTAATTATTCGACTCCACCCCCTATTCGAAAATAACCTACCCCTACAAACACTTATATTAACTCTCGGAGCTATCACTACCCTATTCACAGCCATCTGTGCTCTAACACAAAATGATATGAAAAAAATTATTGCCTTCTCAACCTCAAGCCAACTGGGCCTTATAATAGTAACAGTTGGTCTTAACCAACCATTTTTAGCTTTTCTTCACATCTGCACCCATGCCTTCTTTAAGGCCATGCTATTTCTATCAGCAGGATCTATTATCCACAGCCTTAATAACGAACAAGATATCCGAAAAATAGGAGGTTTATTTTACACCCTACCATTCACTACTTCCTCTCTTATTATTGGCAACCTAGCACTTATAGGCACACCCTTCTTAACAGGCTTCTACTCAAAAGATCTAATTATTGAGGCTGCCAATATATCATACACCAACGCCTGAGCCCTTATAACCACCCTAGTAGCTACCTCCCTTACGGCTGCATACAGCATTCGCATAATTTTCTTTACCCTTACAAACTACCCCCGATCCACTAGCCTAATTTTAATTAACGAAAATAACCCCTTACTAATAAATCCAATTAACCGCCTAGCAATCGGAAGCGTCTTCGCCGGATTCCTTATCTCCAACTGTATTCCTCCTACCCACTACCCCCAAACAACCATACCCCTTTACCTCAAACTAGCAGCCCTAGGAGTTACTATCCTAGGCCTCCTACTAGCTATAGAACTCAGCCTTATAACCAATAATACAAAACTAAAAACCCCAGTAAAAATCTATTACTTTTCTAATATACTAGGATTTTACTCCACTACCACACACCGCCTAAGCCCTCACTCAGGCCTAACTTCAAGCCAAAACCTTATATCCATATTGCTAGATTTACTCTGACTAGAAAAAACAATGCCAAAAATAACATCAATAACCCAAATTTCAATTTCCACCTTAACCTCAACCCAAAAAGGCCTAATCAAACTCTACTTCCTATCATTCTTTATTCCACCCACTCTTATACTTCTCTTAGCCATCTAACCTCCACCCCGAGTAAGCTCAATAGCAATATGTATACCTGTAAATAATGCCCAACAAGTAACTAAAACAACCCAAACCCCGTAGTTATACAAAGCAGCTGCACCAGTAGGATCCTCACGAATTAACCCAGGTCCTTCACCCTCATAAATTATTCAACTGGCCACAGTCTTATAATTTACAGTAACAGTCACACCCTCAACCGTCTTAATAGGATCCCCGCCCAGCAAAAATACCATAGTAAACTCCATAACTAAACCTATTATTATAGTTCCCAAAATATCCATGCTTGACAACCATGACTCAGGATGCTCATCAATTGCCATTGCTGCAGTATAACCAAAAACAACTATTATCCCACCCAAATAAATTAAAAAAACTATTAATCCTATATAGGATCCCCCTAAATACAACGTAATCGCACAACCTACAGCACCACTAAAAATTAATACCAAACCACCATAAATAGGTGAAGGCTTAGAGGAAAACCCCATAAACCCTATTACTAGTATAATACTTAATGAAAATAAAGCATATGTCATTATTCCCACATGGATTTAACCATGACTAATGATATGAAAAACCATTGTTGTATTTCAACTATAAGAATTCTAATGACCATTACCCGTAAAACACACCCACTAGCAAAAATTATTAACAACTCATTCATTGACTTACCCACACCATCCAACATCTCATCCTGATGGAACTTCGGCTCACTTCTAGGTATCTGCCTTATTACCCAAATTGCCACCGGTCTATTTCTAGCCATACATTACACGCCGGACACCTCCTCTGCCTTCTCCTCAGTAGCCCATATTACACGAGATGTAAACTACGGCTGAGTTATCCGTTATTTACATGCTAACGGCGCCTCCATATTTTTCATCTGCCTATTTCTTCACATTGGACGAGGCCTGTACTATGGATCATTTCTCTTTCTGAAGACCTGAAATGTCGGTATTATCCTACTACTGGCATCTATAGCCACAGCATTTATAGGCTACGTTCTTCCATGGGGCCAAATATCCTTCTGAGGCGCCACAGTAATTACAAACCTTCTATCAGCTATTCCCTACATCGGATCAGACCTCGTGCAGTGAATTTGAGGAGGCTTCTCAGTAGATAAAGCTACACTTACACGATTCTTTACTTTCCACTTTATTTTACCCTTTATTATTGCAGCCTTAGCTGCTATCCACCTTTTATTTCTGCATGACACAGGCTCCAATAACCCATCAGGATTAGTATCCAGCTCTGACAAAATTGTATTTCACCCCTACTACACAATTAAAGATATTTTAGGGTTAATCTTTCTCCTTCTTCTCCTAATAAGCTTAACCCTATTTGCTCCCGACCTTCTAACTGACCCAGATAACTATATTCTAGCAAACCCCCTTAACACTCCTCCCCACATTAAACCAGAGTGATACTTCCTATTTGCATATGCCATTCTACGATCCATCCCCAATAAACTAGGGGGTGTTCTAGCCCTTATTCTCTCCATCCTAATTCTAGCAATTATTCCAATAACCCACCTATCTAAACAACAAAGCATAATATTCCGACCAATTGGTCAAAGCTTGTTCTGAACCCTAGTGGCCATTCTACTTACACTCACATGAATTGGAGGCCAACCAGTGGAATACCCCTTCGTAACTATTGGCCAAATAGCATCCATTATATATTTTCTCACTATTATTACCCTTATTCCTCTATCCTCCCTAATTGAAAATAAACTACTCAAATGGTAAAGTCCTTGTAGTATAAATCAATACCTCGGTCTTGTAAACCGGATAATGGAGAATCTTACTCCCCAGGACACTTCAGGGAGAGAACATCCTGTTCTACAATCAGCACCCAAAGCTGAAATTCTAACTTAAATTACTCCCTGCGTTTTATTTTCTTTGAGTGTACAACTTTTAAGTACCATGCAAGTACTTACATCTACAATATAATCTCCCCTTCACTATGTATATAGTACATTAATGCTTTACCCCATGTCTAATATATAGTACTATACATGCTTAATCATACATAGCACATACCTCACAAGCCTCCCCAACCCATGTTTACAAAACATGCTTATAAGCACGGATTTAATATTCTTAACAGGACCAAATACATAACCATTTTGAATCCCCATAAAATCATCAACCCTATGGATATCATTTACCCCACCTTTGCTTAATTGTACATACGCACATCTCGCCCTTGGTTCATCCCATTCTAATTAACTTCCTCAACATGGATATCCTTCCATACAGTTGGTCTCTTAACTTAGCATCCTCCGTGAAACCATCATTCCATCCATAACCCCTATTAACCCTCGCCGGAAGCCCACATTATGAAGAGTAACTACACTCAAGCTGTAAACGGCATCTGGTTCCTACCTCAGGTACACACTACGTAACTCGCCCATACGTTCCCCTTAAATGAGACATTTGTGATGGATCACGGTGCTGTCACCCTCTTAGCCGGTCTACGGGAGCTCGCTCCGCTATGGCCTACTGAGTAGGGATGTACTCATCACCATTGCCTAGCCGGGAGTGGAATCCCTCTGGCTGAATCCCGCCGATACTTGGTGAAGCTGGGACATGGCAGTGTTTGCCCCCTATTTAATGGTGTCATTGTAGCACGAATAGTTTGGCCCCCATCCCACCCATAAGGTGTTATTCAGTCAATGGTCGCTGGACATAAAAGAAAAATTTTTATTATTATTTACATTTAAAATAAATTTATGCAAATTTAAACCCAAAATGCAACCCGCTAACCCACACTTTCTGAGGTAACCACCGTAAAGAGACATCCGCCTACTAACATTTTTCTTCTCACTTGAGAAATTGCACAGCAACAAATATTTACAATTAATATTTCACTGTACCCTTCCACCAATATTTACTTGTAATTTCTTCCCACACACCCAGGGCCATACCCCTCAGAAAGCATATCAGTACTAATACTACAGTAAAAAGAATTAATTTATTCAACCTTACACCTTAATGCACTCCACCCCAACAACTACCAA